AATCATACTATTGATAACTACTTGGATTATAAAACTGTAAATTTTATTAAATCAAGAAATATGTTATCATTTTTATAGGATTTAGGTAAAGAAATTATTATAAACATTATAAGTATATAAAATTGCAAATTTTAAGGTTATTTTCTTTGATACTCATATAAAAAAAGGATGGATTATAAACTTCCTTTTTGCAGGAAAGGTATGCTTTTACATTATAAACCCTAATTAAAAATATTCCCCACATATTTAACAATGTATTAATAAATTCTAAATTTATTGCATTTGATCTGCCAGAAGAATAATTATATAAGCACGGTGTAATGCTAGAGTTTTTTTCTAGAAAATAACACTTTCTTGCATCATTTGTACGTATAAAATGCTTTACTCTAATGATAAAAATGAATTACAAAACCGTCGAAAAATCGATTATAAAAGTTTCAAACTTTCAATGTCGGTTTTATTATCTTTGAATAACAATATTATTTCATAATAAAACCAACATTGAAAACAAAGAAATTAAGGGGCACATGTAAAATTTATTTATTAATTTTCATATAATAGCACGTTAAAAAATTCATGACAATTTATTTATAGACCATTCTAAAAACAAACTTATTAATATAAACAACAAAAATAAATTACCCATAATAAAAATATTCAATTGTAAACCTGTAGTCGATGGGATTATAGCAACTAGTACAATAATTTCTAAATCAAAGAGAACAAAAATAATTCTCACCATAAAAAAATTAAGGGAAAAAGGAAGTCGATTTAGTTTATATCTTTCAAACCCGCATTCATATCTCAAATTATCCTTACTTGCTTTTTCACTAAGTAAGATTCGTGATAAAATTATTAACCTACAAACTATAAGTCCCATGACAATAAAGCACATTTGAAAAATAATAAGAGAGACTATTTTAATCCTTTACAGAGTAAGTGCCTAAAGGACCAGGTGTTAAAATTTATAGATAAAGATAAATAGGCTAATAATAAACAATAAAATATTGATAGAACAGATAATCTGATAGGTCTGATTTGATACAGTAATAATATTAAAGATAATTTTTTTAAGTTGACAACTTAATGTTTTGGGGCGATATAAACTATGTCTTTGGGTTATTTTGGTGTATTAATAGCACGGTTAACTTCCAATTAATAAGATAGTCAATAACATAAACAAAACCTAATTTATAGGATTACAGTGATAGTGTAATTAAGTGAATGTAAAATCACTTGTTTAATAATTGTTGTGTTTTTTCTTTAGAATTCAAATTTCTATGTACAACTGCTATACTTAAACACACATAACTTTAAGTTAAAAAAAACTGTAAACCTTCAAAGTTTAAAATGATTTTAGGTCAAGTTATCATTGTTAGTGTCCCCAGCAGTAAAAAATAGTATAAAGTATAAGTCAAATAGCATCGACAAAATGTCAATATCAGATGCTTAATTCGTATCTTAACAATGATCGGTTAGTATACAGACGATTTAAGATTATAATTAAACAACCGGATAATAACAATGATCCCAAGATCACGTGAATACCATGAAAACCTGTAGCTAAGTAAAAAATAGATCCTCCAACTCCCGAAGTAAAATTGAAAGGAAGTCTTGAATATTCTATGTATTGAGTCAATATGAATAGTAAACTAAGAACTAAAGTACATAGAAGTCAAAATCATGACAAAGAATTTTTTTCGTCTTTTTCGAAGTGAGATAAGGTAACAGTTGCACTTCTTGTGACTAGTAAAATGGTATTTAGACTTGGTGCTCCAATAAATCTTGGTATTTTTAAATTTGAAGGAGGTCAAAATCTTAGATCGGGAATCAAAACAGACCTTGTAAATATCCAAAAGAATCTGAAAAAAAAGAAACCTTCTCTTAACAGAAAAAAAATCATTCCCAATTTAATTCTGCAGAATTTATCATCATTGACAATACCCCTAATAGATTCTCGAAAACAATCTCGAAATCAAAGAGCTATGATTATTGCGATAGCGATAATGTTAAAAATTAAATAAGTTCAAGATAAGTTTTCTGGGGATCAGTAGGTTATTTTTATAATTACAGTGATAGTGACAATACTTCTTAGTAAACCTAAGCACAGAATTGGAGATCAAGGACTGTCGTAATTAAATGTTAATTTTTTCATAGAATTTATTTTTAAAAATATTTATGATAAAGATAAACAAAAATTTTATTGTGTGTTGTAATTTCACAGATGGTAAATATGAATAATTAGATTGATGAAGTTTTCATTCTGGAGTAATTACTATTTCAACATAGTATATGTTACATAAAATAATAAACACAATAGACTGAACTGCGATTACGAATAATTCATAAATTCTGACAATCGAAGTTATTGTGAAAGTAGATTTAGCGAATTCTACGAGAAAACATCCCACAATAAGATTTATTATCATTCGAAAGGGTAAGGAAATAAAACGAATGAAAAATCTTAAGTTGTGAAATATTCAAATAGCAAAATTAATAAGATATCAACTTATAGGAACTATTTGTCCAAATAGCTTCATGCCTCCTTGTATAATTATTGTCAATCAAATAGCAAAGAGAAATATAGTAGTAATTATTAGTATAAATCAATATTGTGTTCTTGGGATTCAGTTAAATGATATGATTCTATAAAAATTATTAATGAAGATTAATAGTCTAGTAGTTATTACGATATTATACCTCTGATGTTTATTTGACAAGTTTAACCCATTAACTTTTTTCAAAAGTGTAAATCACCGAGAATTAAAATTAGATTTTTTAGGAATATATAAATATAATAGTAAGTAAAGAATCAAAGACAAACCAGAAGTTACAGAGTAAAAAGTTCTTCAATCTATAGCTCTTATTCTTATGTGTTGATATATTATATCGCTGCACAATGTTCTATTATTCACTAAAAATGCACTATAACAATAATTCAAAAATAAAAGTGTAAATAATAAGAATATTGTAATACTTAATTTTGTCATTGTTAATTATTTAAATAGTTTGTATGATCCTTTCGTACTAATACAAACGTTAATATATAACTATAAAAGAGAATCCAACCTGTCTTACGACGGTTTAAACTCAAATCACGTAATTCTTAGTCGTCGAACAGACGATTAGTAAAATTCTGCTGCAAATTTCACTATAAAATGATTCAACATCGAGGTCACAATCAACTATTTAGATTAGGTCTCTTTTTAATTATTATGCTGTTATCCCTAGAGTAATTTAATTTATTTCAATTGTATGAAGGGTATTTATATTTAATTAAATAAATTGTCCCAACTAAAATGAAAATTTCTAGGGTCTTCTCGTTTTTATAGTTACAAAAAGTTTTTTCACTTTTTGAATGATTTAAACTGGATTTATTAATTAAAAATTAATATTGCTTTTTTCCGTTCATTCTAGTTTAAAATTATTAAACAAGTGATTATGCTACCTTAGCACAGTCAGATTACTGCGGCCATTTAAATGTATCAGTGGGCAGGAATATATAATATAGTAATATTAAAATGTTTTTAATAAACAGTAGAATATTAATTGTAGAGTTTTAATTAATAAATTCTATTGTGTTTACTCACTTAGTCATTATTATTTTAGATTTGATTTTTCTAAAATTATTGTTTTGGATTTTTTTGTAATCAAATTTTTATTATAAAAATTTAAATAGGATACTTCTAATCCTTTAATTGAATGTCTACTAGTTAAACGTTTTAGATTAACCTAAAAGATTAAAATAAAAAGATATTCATTAGTGTAATGCATGTCACAAAATTTTAATTTCATATTTTTCATACATGTTATGTATATTTTTTATGAAAATAAATCACTAATTTTCTTTATTAGAAATATTTCTGATTTTTGACTAATCCTTATACAAAAGGAAATTAAATAATTTATTTACAATAATCAGAGTTTAAACCTTTTTATTGTAAGTAAAATATACTCTTTTATACTATTCCCTGACTAGATTTTTTTTCCAAAAAATCTACTTTGTTACGACTTACCTCTTACGAGGGTGACGGGCGATATGTGCATAAAATTATAAATAATCATATTGTTATATAAACTAGTCAAAATTACTAATAAATCCTTTAAAGTACAATTAAATTAGCAATTTTATACTTTAATAAAATAATATTTAATTGTAGACCATTTCATACTTTTTTATTATTTGTATCTTGACCTGTTGACATAAAATTTTAATTAAAATAATCCAATCTAAAATTAGATTTCAACGGCGATATACACAATAAGACAAAAAGGATTAAACGAGGGTTATCGATTACAGAACAGTCTCCTCTAATGAAAATTTTACCGCCATCTTAATTAAGTTTACTTATAAATATACTTCTTTGTTTCTAAAATTTAGAATAGTAGGGTCTCTAATCCTAGTTTTCAATTTAAATTTGACTATATAACATCTATATCAAATAAAAATACAATTTCACTTCTTATTTCATAATAAATATTTTTAATTAATATTATATAGTATCAAGAATTAAATATAACATTAGGGTATAACCGCGATAGCTGGCACGCCTATGAATCATTTTTAGTGTTTACATGTCATTTTTTATTGCATAGTGTCAATTTGTGTATAGTTACATCAAATAAAAATATCAAAAATTTGTTAAGCTAAAAGATACTTTAAAGAAAAGTGATGATAATCAGATATTAAGTTAGAAGCTTAATTTATCTTTTCTTTGTTATTTCAATTTTAATCTTAATAATAAATAGTTCATATCACTAAAGAAAAACCCCACAACATTATTCATCAGCAAAAATATATTACTACAATAATAGGTAATCACCTAGATATAAATGCATCTGCGTTTCAAGAAGCAATCCAACCTAGTATAAAAACTGAAAATAATAAAAGAACAGTCATAAAATCGTAAAAGAAAAAATTTTTCAAATCTTGCAAAATGAGTCTGGGAAGAAGTCAAAATATAAAAATCCCTATTAATATAAGGATTAATCCTCCTAGTTTATTATTTCTTCTTCGTAAAAGAGCATAAAAAGGTAAAAAATATCATTCAGGTTGAATATTCAAAGGTGAAACCATACGATCTGCATAAGAAAAATTTTCTGGATCTCTTCTTCAATAAGGATAAACCATAACAAAATACATTATTATAACTAAAAAAATTAAATTTAGTAAATCCTTGCTAGTAAAAAAAGGATAAAATTTAATTTTAAATAAGGGTGTGTGAGAACCCAAAGGATTAGAACTACCACTATTATGTAATAATATAATATGAATAACTGCAATAGCAGCAATTACAAATGGTAATAAATAATGAAAAGTAAAGAAAAATTGTAATGTTCGTCTATTGATACTAAAACCCCCTCAAATTCATTTTAAGATTAAATCACCTAAATATGGTACTGCTGATAAAAATGAAGTAATAACAGTTGCAGCTCAGAACCCTATATTACCTCATGGTAAAACATATCCCATAAATGCAACAAGAATCATTAGTAAAAGAATCAAATTCCCTGATAACCAACTAGAACTAAGCAAGTAAGAAGAATTCATCAACCCTTTACATATGTGTGTATACATAATAAGAAACAAAAAAGAAGCTCCATTCAAATGAAAAAACCGTAATACAAAACCATATTTAACTTCTCGTATTAAAAATATAACTCTATCAAAAGCCTGAACTTCTCTGGGAACATAATAGAAAACCAATAAAATTCCAGTAATCAATTGAATTATTATTAATACACCCAAAAACCTACCCATATTTCATATATACGAAATATTCCATGGTGATGGTAAATTCATCACTATTGAACTCCCTGGAACACTATTTAAAAATGATTTTTTCATTAACATAATTTATTAGTTTACAATGATCGCATAGGATATTTCAACAATGATATTATATAAGAAATCAAACAAAATGCAAATAATAAAAAAATAATTAACCTATTTGTAAGCTCTTTATGATTTAAAAAATATCTTATACCCAAACCTATAAAATTGTCATTAACATTTTTACTAAATATAGCCAAACTCAAATTATCATATATATACATACACACTATAACCAAAATGGTCAAATTCAAAATTACACTTCATAATACCAAATCGTTATTCGGTACTAAAGAAGACACATAAACTAATAACAACAATAATCCTCCTCTATAAACCATGACAAATAAATAAGGAAAAATATCCGAATAATGTTCCATATAAAATTTAAACAAAGAAATTATAATTCTTCTGATAAAAACAATCAAACTTAATCACAAAGGATGGACAAATAACAAAAATCCAAAAGCACAAACTATATAAACAATTATTAGTATACAGACTATAGTTTATCAATAAAACGTAAATTTTGGATATTTAAAAATAAGGTCTGATTTGCTTATTTTATTTTGGATTTACAAAATCCATGTTTTATATATTAAACTAAAAAGCACTATAAATTTGGATTTACTATTATTTTTTTCTGGCTTAATTAAAATTATTTTTAATTATAAACATTTACTGTCCATTTTTATTAGTCTTGAGTTAGTTAGTCTTTCTCTAATTAGAATAACATGAGTTTTTATTTGAACACCAACTATGTGATTTATAATCGTAAGAGTAATTCATAGAGTCATTGGTACATTATTATTATTGCTACTGATACGTCAAATAGGAAATGATAAAACTATTAATTTACTGTAATGACCAAATTAAAAAATCATAGATTTAATGTAATGACCATATGTATGCTGGGTTGTATTTGAATTATGGCAGGTTACTGTGGCAGAATCAGAATAATTCTCAATATTGAAAATAATCTATCTTTTATAATAATTTTTCTTACCTTATTATTATACAGATCTTATTTTCTTTTCCTTTATAAAGAAAATAAAAACTACAATTATCTCATTTCTATTTATCTACCTATGTTGGTTTTATTTTTTAGATTAAATAATCTGTTTTTATTTTATATTATATTTGAATTATCTATTTTGCCTATTTATATTATAATTATAGGCTGAGGTAATCAACCAGAACGATTATTAGCTAGAAATTATTTATTGATGTATACTCTATTTTTTTCTTTTCCCTTGTTATCAATTATCATTTATTTAATAATCTACTATAACAATTTTTGAACTTATTACTTGCTAACAAACAATATAATTTGATTGTTAATAATAATACCCTTTTTTGTGAAAATTCCCATCTATTTGTTCCATTTATGATTACCAAAAGCCCATGTAGAAGCTCCGGTCATTGGCAGAATAATTCTAGCAAGAATTCTTCTCAAAACAGGGGGTTATGGTCTAATAAAAATATCCTTTTTATGTAATAACCAATTATCTACTAACCTTAATTGAACTTGCTTATTATTAGTTTTGAGATCCAGAACATTATGCATATTACAAACAGACCTAAAAAAATATATTGCTTATAGAAGTGTAACTCATATATCCATAATTGCTGTACTGATATTTACAGACTATACAAATATACTGTGTGGTGTAATTATTTTAATAATTTCACACGGTGTTATCAGTAATTCCTTATTTTACATAGTAGGATTATATTCATGAAACTCATTGTCTCGCGTTCTATACTACCAATCAAATATTATATTATCCTGTTCAATACTATGATTTATCTCTATATTTATCTTATTCCTAAATAATGGTATACCTCCTTCAATTAACATACTAAATGAAATTATGATATATCTAAATTCAACAAGTCTTTGATTTTGAAACATCTTAATCCTTTGGGTTATTTTTATAATAATAATATATTATCCAGTATGATTTATAAGAAATATAAATTCATCGAATATATATATTACGAGAAACTATTATATAAATATTTTGGATTATATATTATTACTTTTTTTGCCTTTTATAACACTATTATTATGGGCTAATAGAAACATTATAATATAGACAAATATTAATTGAAAAAATTCAAACTTAATTTCGACTTAAGCTTAGGGAAGTTCCCAATATTTTTTAATCATTTTAGTTTATATAAAACATTGTATTGTGATTTCAAAGAATATAATGATAATATATATTATTTCATATTATATTACATTGTTAGTACTTATATTACTAATATTGATCTTGTATAATGGAAAAATCAAGATATTGATTATAAGTTTTTCACAATTTACTACATTTTTATCGATGGATAACAGACCTAGTCTAATAAAATATTTTTGTTGTGTTGTTTTTTGTTTGTCTGTTTTTATTATATATTTTTCTTTTTTTTATATAAGCACGGATATTTTTTTACCTCGATTTTTGTTATTAATAACATGTTTTATTTTGAGAATAATCATTGTAAACAATAGAGCATCCTGTTGAACTATATGATTAGGCTGAGAAGGACTAGGAATTACCAGATTTTTGTTGATTATATATTACAATAATTGAAAATCCACAAATTCTGCTATAACTACAATTTTAATAAATCGACTAGGTGATTTTTGTCTAATAATTAGACTTCTAAGATTTACGCAAAATTTTTCTTGGTCACTTAACAGTACATACACAATCACTTTTCTAATTCTATTAGTAATATTTGCAACTATTAGAAAAAGTGCTCAATTACCTTTAATAAGGTGATTACCCATTGCCATAGCAGCGCCTACTCCTGTAAGATCTTTAGTTCATTCATCAACTTTAGTCGTTGCTGGGAGAATCTTATGTTTAAAGTTTGGATGATCTTTTTTCACCTATAATATACTATGGCTATCAATCACTGGTTATCTGACTAGATTATATGCCAGCATCATAGCTTTTTTGGAATTAGATATAAAAAAGATTTTAGCTTATTCAACTATATCACAAATTGCTCTTGTAATGTTTATGTTATCATGCAATTTAAAAAGATTAATATTAATACACATTATCAACCATGCGCTAATTAAAGCCCTGCTTTTCATAAACTTTGGTGTCTATATTATCAATATGTTTGGCAATCAAGATAGACGAAATTTTTACATGAGAAACTCTATATTGTGAATCACACTTTCAATGATTATCTGCTTGTTAACAATATGTGGAATCACCTTTACCTCATCATACTATTCCAAAGAGTATAGATTGCTATTTTATATAAAAGAAGATTCTATTTTAATACTTGTCAACTTAATAATTTTTATGTCATTTGCTTATTCTGTTCGTATTATCTATTTGATTATTTTATGTAATAAAAGATTCAATCCAAAATATACGTCTTTTTGACCTAATCTAACACCTAATAGTTTTTTATTTCCAATTATATTAATCAATGGTTGAATATTCATATACAACTACTCTCTTCCTACAAATTTATGTTGAATAAACAACAAAAATTTTATTTTACTAATTCCATTATTTATTTCTTTATTCTTTTTTGTAAATACAAATACTATGCTGTACAACTATGACATTTTATATCAATATATAAACCATATAACTATAGCGTACAAATATTTTACAAACAAAATAAAACTCATAAGATTATCATTTAATCTGAACTTAATTACTTTCACTAAAAATATAACAACAATAAAAATTCTGTGACCAATAATTTTTTTGATTATTTTTTTATTCATGTATTTCTTTAGCTTAAATTAAAGCATAACTCTGAAGAAGTTAATATCTATAGAAATATTTATCAATAAGTAATATAAGCTAAATAAGCTATTGGGTTCATACCTCAAAAATACTTTATTGTTGTTACTAATAAATATAGTGATTTGATACTATTTATATTTCTTGATTATCTTACTAAGCACATCTATATCAAATTGAATTTCAATATGAACAATATTGGAATTAAGAACTTGACTGATAACAATTATTTCCATTAAAACCAACTACATATATGATCTAACATTCAAAATATATTTGTTATTAAGATTATCCTCGATAATACTTATTATACTATGATTGTGTACCAATTTCAAGCAAGAATGACTCATTTTTATCATCGCATTTAAACTAGGAATTCCTCCTCTACACTGATGGATAATATGGACAATAAAACACATAAGATGAAATACTATATGATGATTTACCACTTTCCATAAATTAATTCCTATAATTATTTCGATAATAATCATAAATAGATTACTAATATTCTGATGATGCTGTTTTTCAGTGGTTTGAAGCAGTTTAAGATTCTGAAATTCTTCATCTATGTTTATTATTATATTTTACTCCTCGTGTGTCCACACTAGATGATTATGAATAACAAGAATTGATTTATTTAGATTTTTATTTTATTTCTTGATTTATACTATAACCATATATATAATCTTTTTAAAAATAAACTATCTAATATTTTGGTGAAACAGAATTGATTTTACTACCAGTATTATTATTTTATTGGGAATTCCTACAAGAGCAATATTTTTTGCAAAAATAATCACTCTATCAACATACTTTGGACAAATAGTTTTACTATGTTGGATTATTTTATTGGTCAATATCATAACAATCTTTCCATATACCCGAATAATCTGAAATTCAATTATAAGCAATATATACATCCCTCTCAAATACCAAAAACCACACAATAAAACCTTTTCGGTGTTAGTTATTATACTTTTCGTGACTTGGCCTGTACTTTTATAAATAAACTCTGGCTAAAATTTAAAAATATCCCAAACTTAAAAAGTTTGTGCTTTTAGACTTAAGCTATTTAGCTTATATATCTTTAGAGAGAAAATGATTATCACTCATATTAATTCATAAATTAATTATCTATTTCTTTCTTCCAGTTATATATATATATATATATATATATAACACCTGGTCCTTTAGGCACTTACTCTAAGGTTAAAGATAACTATTCAAATTAGGATTACTGCGGGTAGTAAGGATTTTCATATTAGTGATATTAGGTAGTCATATCGTATTCGTGGTAGGGTATATCGAGCAAATAAAATCCTACTTATAATAATAAAACCAACATAGCTCGAGATCATTGGACTAAGTATAATCGAAAAAAGAATTCTCAATAGAATAATTATTCCGTATTCTGTTATAAATAAGAATGCGAATTCTATTCTGCCATATTCTACGTTATACCCTCTGACAAGTTCTCTTTCTGCTTCTATTAAGTCAAAAGGAGTGCGTCCACATTCTGCCAAAATTATGATTACTGCGGGCAATAAAAAAATAATCGAAAAATAAATTTCTATATTAATAAATCCTTTTCACATAGTTGATAAATCTAATGAATTTTTTATGCACATAACACTTAAAATTACCAATGAAAGTGTAACTTCATAAGAAATCCTTTGGGTTATCGATCGTAAACTTCCGAACAATGCGTATTTATTATTAGAAGCTCACCCTGTAATTATAATTCCAAATCCTATTATACCTAATAATACAATAACAAATAGGCTACTAAGTGAAAATTGTATAATTTTGAACAAAAAAGGTATAGCAGATCAAAATGTAATAAATAGTATGAAATTAATAGCAGGGATGAAAGAAAATAAAACTATATTTAGGTGATTGGGTTTTATTGTCGATTTTATTATTAATTTTACACCGTCTAGTACTGGTTGTAAAATTCCCCAAAATGAAATTTTATTTGGCCCTCGACGTCGTTGTCTAATTCCTATGTAGGCACGTTCTAGAAGAGTAATAAATGCAACAGCAAAAAGAATTATTAGGGTTAAAATAAAAACTTGTAACAATCAAATTAAAATCCACAAATTAATGTGTAGTCATAAAATTACTATGAATTGAAATTTCATTGTGATAAAGATACAGATTCACCAAATGACCTTGTTAGTAAATTCCAAGAATTATGTATCGATCTTAAGTCGATTGCATTTGATCTGCCATACTAAAATATTGGAGTAGTGTTATGTTTCTTGAGACAATAATCAGTTTTTAAATAATAAGATAGAGGTGTGCTCAATGGTAATAGGTATGTATCTGTGATTTACACCACACAATTCTGCGCAGAATCCATATGAGAGCCCCGGAATAGCTGATTGATGAGTGGTGGAGATGATCCGACCAGGTGTTGCGTCGAGTTTGATTCCTATTGAGGGTACTGATCATCTGTGGATTACGTCAGCTGATGTTACAGCAATTCGTAGAGGTGTGTTCAGAGGTAATAAAATGCGGTTATCACATTCAATGTTTCGGTATAGGTCAGTTTCTCATTGTGATAGAAAGCTATCAAAATTAATATTAAAGTCGGGATAGTAGTATTCTCAGTACCATTGGTGTCCGGTTGTCAAAAGATTTATAGAGGGAGATGACCTCGATGGGTCTTCTCTATATAATGTTTTTATGGAAATGGATGCTATGAAACATAAGATGACCATAGGAAGTCTTGTTCATGCAAATTCCATTGACTTGTGGTCAATGATTTTGTTTGTGGTGGCACGCCTAATTATAATACCTAGGTAAAACCATATTACACTTACTATGATTATCATTATTATTATTATTACTCAGTCTGATAGACTGGCTAATGATATTATTGTGTAGTTTATACTATCTTGAATATACAAAGGATTTCATTTTATCATTATGTGTATATTGATCTTGAGTTAGATAATAGTTAACAAGCTATGAGTTTGAAATGTGTGTTCTGTAATAGGTGTATTAAGGGTTATTTCTGATGAAATTATTGTTGTTGAGTTAGTAATAACTTGACGGTGACAAGAAATTCCTTCTCACACGATAAATATGAACAATATTGCTGAAACCAAAGAAAAGATTCTTCCTATGGATGAGATTTGGTGTATTAGCGTATAACAATCATTGTAATCTACATATCGCCGTGGTATACCATTTAACCCAAGAAAGTGTTGGGGTAGAAAAGTTATATTGGCACCGATAAATATTAGATAAAATTGTGTTTTTTGTATTATTTTATTGAAGTTGATTCCAAAAATTCATGGTACTCATAGTGTAATCGCTGCTATTATTGCAAATACTACTCCTATGCTTAACACGAAGTGTAAATGACCAACCACATAGTATGTGTCGTGTAATAGTAGATCTAGAGACGCATTAGAAAGGGATACACCTGTGAGTCCTCCTATAGTGAAAAGCACAATAAAACCAACAACCCATAGAAATAAGGGAGATCCCAGCCTAGCCCTGCCGTAAAGTGTTGCTAATCACCTAAAGATTTTTACTCCCGTAGGGATACCAATGATTATGGTAGCAGCGGTGAAATACGCACGAGTGTCCACATCTATACCAATTGTATATATATGATGTCCTCACACAAAACAACCCAGGATTCCAATTCTTATTATGGCATACACTATACCCAGAGGGCCAAAAACTTTAAATTTGCCCGACATGAATAAGATAGATTCTGAAATCGCACCAAATGCAGGTAACACAAGGATATATACTTCAGGGTGACCAAAAAATCAAAATATATGTTGGAATAAAATGGGATCTCCCCCGCCAGATACTTCAAAAAATGTAGATCCGAAATTACGATCAGTTAGTAATATTGTAATACCTCCTGCTAGAACAGGTAAAGAAATAATCAACATAAAAGATGTAATAATTACTCTTCATGCAAACATGGATAATCGATCTAAAGTAAAAATCAATCTTTTGCCGAGAAAACAGGTCGAAATAAAGTTAATTCTTCCGGCAATTGAGGAAACTCCTGCTAAATGCAAAGAAAAAATCATCAAATCAACAGAATGGTTAGGATGTCCTAATCAGGAAGATAAAGGAGGATACAGGGTCCATCCTGTACCGGCTCCAGTTCCTATAAATATAGACGATATAAATAATAATATGGCAGGTGGCAGTAATCAAAACCCTAAATTATTTAACCGAGGAAACGATATATCATCAGTGCCTACTATGGTAGGAAGAAGTCAATTTCCAAATCCTCCTATAAAAATAGGCATTACTATGAAAAAAATCATTGCTACTGCATGAGCAGATACTACAGTATTATAGTATTCTCCGACAAGCGAAGTGTTAAATCCTCAAGGGGAAATAAGTGTTAGTCGAATAATTAGTGATAAAGACAAACCAATTATACCTCTTCAAACTCCAAATAGTATGTATATAGTACCGATTTTTTTATGGTTTCCTGTATATAATCATTTTATCAT